TCTGATAGAAAAGGATCCCATGATCCGGAACCGGTCTTACCTTGGCTCGCAAATTCCAAGTTTGTCTATGAAGAGCGGATCGAATTGTATGAGTGTCTATAATGGATTTCTTCTGTGCAATACTAATGGATAGGGCCTCATTAGTAAGGGCTACAAGATCTCGTACACTGGAACCCATGGTTATGGACCCGAATCCATTAGGATGGGACATTTTCTTTTCCAAGTGAAATCCCCTAGTATATGAAAGAGTGAAAAAGTGCTTTCGTTGTTGTGGAATAAGAAGCCTTCGTAGCTTAAGGCATGTATTTAATTTATTCGGAGCTATTAGAGCGGGATCCACTTTTTTGGGAATATGAGTCGAAGCAATAACAAGGATATTGCTAGTGGAGCATCTTTCACAATCCCTGGAGAGAGAGTTCACTAATAGACCGAGGGATAAGTCATTCGACGCACGCACAGACAGATCATGAATGTTTGGAATCCAGAGTATGCAAGGGGACATTGCTTTTGCGAATTCGAAGGTAAGGGGGATACTAAATCGGTCTAGTTCTAGTAGTAGTCTATCCCTATCCGTAGTTAGCTCATTTAGCAGCTCTATATCATCGATATCAAGGTCATCATCGCTATCGCTATCGCTATCGTCACTCTCATCAATATCAATATCGTCACTCTCATCAATAGCGTAACTATCATCACTATCACTATAATCACTATAATAATCACTATAAAGATCGGCAGCGTCACTATCATAAGGATCGATCTCATAAGAAATGTCATCCAGGAACTTGTTCGGAACTACCGTAATGAAAGGAACATAGGAGTTTGTCGCGAGGGATTTGACCAAATAGGATCGTCCAGTTCCTATCGAACCTATCACTAAAATACCCCTAGAGGGGGATAGGGCTAAGCGGAGCGAAAAGGGTTTTCCATGAGATGGGCAATGAAAACGAGTAGCCCCACACGAGGTTTGTGAATAAGTGATTGTCTGAAAATGAGCAAGGAATATCCGTCTTTCTGCTAAACAGGATCGATTGAACTCATAATTCATTAGATCCTTTTGATGAATGTCAACTACGTATCGTAAGTAAATTGATCCCAGTTGTTCAACCATTTGATAACTAGAGTCATTCTTTGATAAACCATCACTATGAGTTAGACTCAATAGCATTTGATCCATCCTTTTTTCTGTCGTTAAGGTGGAGAACTGAACCAAGAATTCTCTTTCTTCATCCTCAATCAAATCACTGTTCGCGACCCAGGATTCTATTTGATCATCAATCCACTCAACGTTCACGTTTTTTCTTATCAATGAATAGATCTCTTTACTTGTACGACTTAGATGTCTCGTATTTCTCGAAAAAGTGATTCGATTGATGGGATTTGGTATGATCCTTAGGAAATCCAGGATACCGATGAGATTGCTATTCCAAAATTTCTTCTTAGAACCTATGGATTTGAACCCATAAGCGGAACCGCCACCCAATCGCATGTTAAAAGCAGAACCCCATATTGCTTCTAGAAAATAGACTAATTGTTCCAGAGCAACTAGAAAGAGATTCTTTAACCAGAAAGAATTCTGCTCAGATGTAGGATACCTATCCAGAAGTTTTCGCAACTCAATCATGTATGATGGAATCATCAAAGATTTGATCTTTTTGAAATCCGTCTGTAACTCACTAGAGGCTCGGGAAACAAAGAGAAGATGTGTACCAACGAGATATCCAGCAACAAGAAGAAGGAAAAGGATGAGGAACTCCCGAGCATTTGATGATCTCAGCCATAGGGGTGACTCATTCTTTCGATGAATCATTTCTGCGGACAGAAGAAGAGTCTGGAAACACTGACTCGAAATCTCACTGAGATTCCATTTGGAAAGAATCGCCCACAATTTTATCTGAAGCATCCACCATGATGTCTCCAGAATATCCTGAAAAATGGATATGTGACTCCGCAATAGGTTTGAAAAAGGATCTAAAAGGGCGAATTTTAGATATTTGAACCCTGTCAAAGTAAAGAACCACGGAATATAGGGTTGGAACAGATTCCATTTTGAGAGATTTGAAAAAGCACGCTCTCGTTGAAGGGTTCTATCCATCTGCCGTTTCGGAACCCTAAGACGCCGGTTTTTTTTCCTCTTTTTGGATTTCTCAGCACATGAAGTGTGAATCAAACCCAGGTTTGAATTGAAATTGAGATACTGCTTCCCTTCGGAATCAAATAGATTCATATCTGAAAGAGGTGGACAATCCGTTCGTTCAAAATGGACTAGTTGTCCCTCTGCTAGAGGTGTTCCAGAAATGTCTGCGATCGAATAAATAGCTCTACCAACGAATGGATCGGATCGAATTGGAAAATAGAAAGATTTGTACAAATTATACGTTTCATCACCACTTTGTGGCAAATCGTTAGGTATGAATATCTTAGATACCTGTGACTCGATTGGTGAAATCGTATCTCGCTCCAAAAAAACATGTTTTTTTTTACCGACGCACAAAGAAAATCTTTTGTTGCGAATGAACAAGATATTGAGGAATTGTCCATACGTAAGATCCGAATTCTTGAGAAGGGCCTTTTCCACATAAAAAGGGAATCTTTTGTTACAATAGAACCAGAAGTGATGTGGATTATTCAAGAATCGAAGTCGATTTGCTTTAGAAAAAGAAGATATCAATGAACTTCTATGAAATGCTTTCACAGGATTCAGCCAATTGTCTCGATCGTGGGATATCATTGAGAAATAGGACTCCATGTTATCAAAGTCTTTCCTCCAATTCTTTCTAGTAGGGAATGAGTCAATCATCCATTTTGTCTTATTGAACAAAAATGGTGATAGTGTGCCTCCATTGATCGAGAATTTCGATTTTTGGGAAGGATCATGATCATCCAATAAGAAGGGTTTCCATTTATTAAAAGGAACGAGTTGAACATCTATTGATTCTAACAACTGATTGCAGAGTTGATCATTCGGCCCTTTCAATTCATAGATATAGATGGGGATCTCAGACCCAGGAATGGGGGTACTTCCGATACTCAAAAATAAAAAAGGAAGTGACTTCGACAAAAAGGAAAAAAAGAGAAGTGACTTCGACAAAAAGAAGAGAAGTGAATTCGACCAAAAGGGAAGTGAATTCGACAAAAACAAAGATGCCTTCGACAAAAGGAAACGAGGTGACTTCGTCAAAAAGGGATGTGACTTCGACAGTTTGGCCATAAACTCGGCCCAATCAATCAAATATTGAGTCGGATTCATACGTAATCGATTCAGATGAATACATAATCGATTCAGATGAATACGGAATCGATTCAAATAAATACGGAATTGAGATCGATGAATCCGTAATCGATTCAGATGAATACGGAATCGATATCGAGATCGATGAATACCTAATCGAGATCGATGATGATGATATCGATCGAACACTACTTGAAATTGAAAACGCCTCTTCGCCTCAGAAATGAAATGTTCCACCAAATGTTCCTGGAAATTTTGGGTCCATTTGTATCTATATGCATTAGGATCCCGATTCATGGATCTCTCGGTTCGAGAACTAAGAGGGTCGGACCCTTTCTTCGGACTCTTTTTCAAATTCGAGAGATGTTGGTTGATCGTATATTTCATTCGAGTTCTATGATTCAGAGTCTCATTTCCTATTGGATCCCCTTTCATTCCATAGTCGAAGTTGCGATCGGAGCGATTCATTACCATTAAAAAGAATCGATTTGATACATTTCTTAGGTACCCATAGGTGCTATAGTGGATTTGAATCAGATTTCGGATCAATCTATATGGATTGACTGCCTCCATTATGTTGTTGCTAGCAAATACCACTCTTTTTGGTTTTGGATCTTCATAAAAAATAGGAGGTACAACCAATAAAGATTTCTTTTTCGATTCATCCCCGGAGTTGAATCTCTCAGAAAAGGGAAAAAATACCCTATCATAATCATACACCAGATCCGGCTCGGTCATTGATAGAATGAGTAGATATGCCATTTTTGAAAATCTCTCTTCAGATGAAAAATCGTGGTGTAATGTGGACCCCACTCTGTTCCGGTCATGGAATAGATGAAATAAATCCAAAAATGGATTTTGGGTCAAGAATGAAATCTTATTGGAACTATCCAGATCCGGTTCATCCTTCGGAACCATATCACATCCCGGATCTGATGAAATAGGATGAATTGAGATGGTCTTTTGTAAATACGGAATTATCTTGAATAGATCCACTATTTCTTTCTTTTCCGATCGCCGGGAAGGGACAAAAGAAACATCCTGTTGTTTCTTCAACAATTTAGGATCGGACCTCTCAGTAGGATTCGAACCCAGATGAAGTTCTGACCATCTGTCAGAGAAAAAAGAACGAATTGATCTTGTAGAATTCCCAAGAAATTCTTCCATTTCGTCCGGAAGCAGATGACGAATCATCTGCTTCTCACGTTCCGCGAATAGCCGGGACATTGAGGAATCTTCCGAAAGGCTTTTCGGGAATCGGTCTGATTCTAGCTCGGTTCGTTCCGTTTGAAGAAAGGAAGGATCCCAATCCAAAAGAATCGATCTTTCTTTGAGTTGTTGAATCTCTCTTTGATTGATCAATGTGTGAGATTCCGAATCCTCATTCCTAATGGAATCGAAAGCATCTCTGGATTGATCAGAAGATCCTTTCAATTGGCTAGAATCCGTTACTTGAACGAAACTAGATCTTGTGGAATCATATTGAATATTTGACGATACATTCCGTACCTTGCTAAAAAACCGATCCTTGTTTACCAACCACACATTGTCTAACCAAATCCAATTCTCTCTCGATACCTGCCTCAAAAAATCCGATCCCTGTTGTTTGAAGAAACCCTCCCCTTCCATTGGTCTTTTTTCACGAAAAGCAGGCATGAGATAACAAATCCAGTGTTTCACTAAGATTTCGAATAGCTGTCCCGAAGTCAAGTTGATTCTGTTTCCCTTCTTCCTCGGAGAAAGGCCATCAAACCATTTCCAATCGTGGTCCCTGACCATCGGATCATCCGTCGTATAGGATACAAAAAGAAACTCCAGATATTGGATATCTTTCTCTTTGAATGAGATCTCAATTCCAGCTACGGTTTCTTTCGATATCTTACAACTAGAATCACTCTTTTTCACGATCCGGTTCCTCCACCACCGCGAACCCCAGTTAGATTCAGGCATGATAAACTTTTGAGTTATTGGAAGAACCCAAGGACTCCCGTTCGGATCCATGAAACAACTCTCAGAGATCTTTTTCCCTTTTGGAAGATACAGGAGCGAAACAACCAACCGATGGGAAGACCGAAACAATGTATCATTTCTGGGTCCAATGGAATTCATAGGTATAGGAAGAAGCCCCCTCAAATAGAGATTTTTTCTTTCGACCATAGTTTGATGGTGCATACGAGATAGAAGGACCCCTACTAGAATCAGTACTACACCCTTAACCAGTACTACAACTTTGCTCGTGAAAGATCGGTTGCTTGTTGAACCCGAAAGTAGGATACTCCCAATTCGGGGGTCAAAGAGTTTCAGAAAACGTTCTTGGTGGAAAAACAGGTAAGTAAAAGATCCCACTAAATCGAATTTGGTCCATGAATCTAACAAATACAAATAGCGAAAATTCTTGATTTCTCTCAATATCTCTCTCAATTCGAAGATCCATAATTGGACTTCATACCCTCTCTTCGGTTTTCTTGGCATGGTTGTGGTTGGAAATGATTTATTCACGATGTATGATGATTCAAGCATCCATGGCTGAATGGTTAAAGCGCCCAACTCATAATTGGCGAATTCGTAGGTTCAATTCCTACTGGATGCACACCAATGGGATAGATAGGCGTGTTTCATAAATTCAGTCTATTGGAACTGGCTCTGTATCATCATCGTAGTTGACTTTGTATGCTAAAACGTATAGTTCTCTCTCTCTCTCTATATATATATATATATATATATATGGGTTTTCTTGTTTTCAGAATTCTTCTATTTCGATAGAGTTCGATTTCGATAGAGTTCTCTATGAAATTCGTTCGATTCTGTAGATTCGAATCTTACTTAATAGAGAACGAATTGGTGTGGTATATTCATACTATAACATATGAACAGTAAGAACTAGAATTCTTATCAATAATGGAACTCATAGGAAAGAAAGGGGATTTATGGATGGAATCAAATCGGTATTTACAGAAAAAAGTCTTCGGTTATTGGTGGGGAACAATCAATATACTTCTAATGTTGAGTCAGGATCAACTAGGACAGAAATCAAGCATTGGGTCGAACTCTTCTTTGGGGTTAAGGTAATAGCTATGAATAGTCATCGGCTCCCGGGAAAGGGTCGAAGAATAGGACATACAAGGCATTACAGACGTATGATCATTACACTTCAACCGGGTTATTATATTCCACATTTTTTTTTTGCAGAAATAGAAATAGAAATAAAAGAGCTTCAATCTCACTATTGAATAAAACGGCCATACATTTATACAAAACTTCTACCCCGAGCACACGCAATGGGGCCGCAGACAGTCGAGTGAAATCCAATCCACGAAAGAATTTGATCTCTGGACAGCGTCATTGTGGGAAAGGGCGGAATGCCAGAGGAATCATTACCGCAAGGCATAGAGGGGGAGGTCATAAGCGTCTATACCGTAAAATCGATTTTCGACGGAATGAAAAAGACATATCTGGGAGAATCGTAACCATAGAATACGACCCTAATCGAAATGCACACATTTGTCTCATACACTATGGGGATGGTGAGAAGAGCTATATTTTACATCCCAGAGGGGCTCGAATTGGAGATACCATTGTTTCGGGTACAGAAGTTCCTATCTCAATGGGAAATGCCCTACCTTTGAGTGCGGTTTGAACCATGGATTTACGTAATTGGAAGGAACCAATCAGGTTTACAACGAAACCTAGAAATCGATCACGGATCCTATTTGAATGCCTCTACGGAATAGACCTCAACAGAAAACTGAAGAGTAACGGCAGCAAGTGATTGAGTTCAGTAGTTCCTT